ACTTATTTAGTACTATTTCGTAGAATTCATAAAATAGGATTGTAAAGCGGGTTATATTTATTAATATAGTAAACTTAAACACGCGTGCGCAGATACCTATATATCATATATAAGATACTTGATTGTCTGTGTAATCTCTGTTCTGGTTTCGGGGTTTACATATATTCATAATTGTTGTTATAATTGAAATTGAGAAGTTATAATTGAAATTGAGAATGAAAAAAAAGATTTTTTTATTGAATTATTGAAAAGACGCAATACTGATTAGTTATCATTTGGATTTTCTTATGTCATTAGGGAAACATAATTGGAAATCAAAATCGAAGAATCGTTCATGAATTCGCAGTCAAGTCAATAGTTAATGGTTCCAATTTATCATGAATTTTTCTTTTTGTGACTGAAAGTCTATATATTTTCAAAGATATGGGTCCAATCAAAATAAAAAGGAAATCTTTTTTTTAGTAGGAAGGGAATTAAGGAAAAGGGATTCAAAATGCAAGTACAATAAATAAGAAAAAGAAGTTTTGTAATCCATCTCAAAGAGGTAATATTTTCATCTATTTTGTATCGTTTTGGCGACATGGCCGAGTGGTAAGGCGGAGGACTGCAAATCCTTTTTTCCCCAGTTCAAATCCGGGTGTCGCCTGATTCTAATTAATAAAAGACTCGAAATCCCTTATTGACTGATATAATCTATAACTTGCCGAATTGTTCCCCAGCCGAAGGAGAAGCCGGGGTCTCTTGATACGTACTTGATTCTAAGCATCTGGGGTTCTCAAATGAAAAGTGAAAGTTTTTTGAATCCTTGGGCCTAGGATTCAAGGAAAGATTCTAATAAGTATAAGTAGCGGAAGAGAATTCAGAAGTCTTGATAGACCTTCCACTACTAGTGGGTTGGTTACTGACTGGACCTTGAATTCGATTGGAGAGCCGGAGGTGATATCTAACTAATTAGTAGTTAGTAATTGTGGAAAAACGAAATTTTGTATCCAAACTCAAATCAAAGGAGTCTCTGAGTACTCGGGTATTCGATTAATATTCGATTGGATAACTGGCTTTTATTTTTATTTTATAGAAATAGAATAAAAAAAGTGGAAAAGAATTTTCCACCGGTCAAGAGTGGAATAGACTGTTAAAAATCGTATAGGAATTTGTTATATGTATATATGTATGTGGCTTTATTGGATTGTTTCATTAAATTAATAGTCCGAAATAAAAATACTTTTTTGACTCTGTACCATTGATTTCACTATTATTAGTGAACAATAATGGAATAATTCCTTCATATTCATAGAGATAGGGGACATAATTCACATGGATATTGTAAGTCTTGCTTGGGCTGCTTTAATGGTAGTCTTTACATTTTCCCTTTCACTTGTAGTATGGGGAAGAAGTGGACTCTAGAAAGACTACTTAACTAATTGAGTTGAGGAATCAAACTGTATCAATTGTTTTGTAGATCGTTCCGCAAAGTGTTTTTAAAGATAAAAATGTCAATCAAAGAGGTATTTCAATAATTCCCGTGTTTCTGTTTTGAAAGGAGATAGAGATGATAGGAAATTTATTTCAAACGAATTTTTCCTAAATTCTCTATTTCGCCGAACGGACTCTTATCCAAGGACAATGGGGAACAACAGACCCCTTTTCTTTTGTTTTCCTCATCCAAGAAAAAGCTGTTCTGTTATTAATTTAAGGGTATACGTACTTTCTAGAGGAAAGAACATAGACATAGTAGTTGTTCAACAAGATATACACATAATAAGATCTTGACTCGGGCGAGTCGCATATTTGGCACTTATTACTTGTTACTTGTTTTATTTTTTTAGAAAATCGACGCATTTCGTATTAAACTTACAAATTTATGAGGTTTACTATTCGAAGAAGTTTCCATATCATAGAACTCTTTGGATCATCTATCAACCAGTCAATCAATTACTTTACTTCTTGGGACTGATAAAAAAAGATTACTAAGTTGATTTTTTTTATTAATTATTAATATATTTTTTCATTAATTATTAATATAGGCCATACCCATATCATTTTTCTTTCTTTTGGATGCTGGGATTTCTATTTGAAATAATAGGAAATCTAGGAATTAAAATTGTAAAATAAAAGTAAGAGTTGCCTTTCGATTATTTCGGATTGATCAGAATCAATACAAATCCATCAAATAGATGTAGCAAAAAAATAGAATAGGGATCGCTATATACCTAACATGTATGAAGATCCATATTATAGGTTGATCTATATTAAATTAAGTCTGTACTTTGACTTTCTTTACTTTATAGAATATAGTACAACTTTCTACACTACAAAAAAACACCAATCTAATAGATAGTATGGTAGAAAGATTCATATATTTCTTTCTACCATACTATCCAATTTCGTCGAATACTGCTAATTCTAGCCTGCTCATCTCATTTAAGAAACGAAATTGGAATCCTTTCCTTTTTTTTAATCATTGATCAAGAAGTCAAGTCTCATTCAAATTAATCATTTTGGCTGACCGTTTTTACATAGATAATCAGTAAAAAAGCTGTAGGAACTAGAATGAAGAGTGCAGTAGCAATAAATGCGAGAATATTTACTTCCATAATCTCATCGTTTTTTTTTACTTCGCAATAACTCGGGATTTAATCCCATAGAGATGATAAAAATTTCGCCTGTAAATTCAATGGGATGAATTACATCTTAATGTAATTGAATCGGATTAATATCATGAATAACAATATCTGAGCTATCATATAAATTCGCCGTCGCGAATTGAATAGTATAACATAGGAAGATCTTTTATCCATACCGAATCAAAAAAAAATAGAATTCCTTTACTTTACTTACTATTTTTTCCATAACCTACTGTGTTCCTTGTACAATCAATCATATGATGAAGTCTCATCTGATCACTTTTCCACTTCCATTGGTTACAAAACCTCAAAAACCAACTTTGATCTTTCTTTTATTAATATCCTCCCCTCTTTTCTTAGGTTAGTACTAGGGCACATATATGAAAAGTTCAACGTGCTATTTGAATGAGATAGAATGTTTCAAATTGAAATTAGTTAGTCTTAATGATTGAGATGGCGCAAAATGGGAGACAGAAGGAGAGATAGGATTAATCTGAAAAGTATTTTGTCAGGGTAACTATAATAAAAAAGAAAAAGAAAAAATTGTCTATTGTACAAGATGTACAAGAAACTAATTCTATTTGTGTATGTACTCCCGAAAAGCATATGGGACTCTATTCCATAAGATAGACGCGAGAAATTGAAAAACCAGACCCAATCAAATCAATATGTCTTGTACTTGGAATCCTAAATAGGATCTTACTAATCAAAAATTATACTAGAACTAATCCACATATCTCTCCCAGCAATCAGTCCTAGCTGACGTAATGAAAATTTGCAGGTTTGTTTGATGAGAAATAAATGAAAAAGGAAAGAAAAAAGAAATACGAATCATAATAATCTCTATTGAGAGTGAAATTCTATTGTTTTCCATCTCCCAGAAAGTGGAAAGATAAATTGATATATATTTTTTGTTTTATTGGGTATTGGATCCGTCGGGACTGACGGGGCTCGAACCCGCAGCTTCCGCCTTGACAGGGCGGTGCTCTGACCAATTGAACTACAATCCCCGGGAACTGAGGTATAGAGTATCCATTTTTTTATGATTTGATTCAAAACATTTCATTTCTAATTAGAATTTTCGTGTTGGAACAGAGACACAAGTGTTATTTTAATATCTCCATGAATATGCACCTTAGTGAGAACCACACGAATTACTAGTAATTTTTCCTTATTTCAAATTGAAAAATCGATTGAGAATCAATCTTTCAATCAAGCAATAAAGAAAAGGAGTCTTCTTCCTAATTTTATTATTAGGATTTTATTATTAAGTATTTATACCTAAAAAGAAGTAATAAGATTAAGATCTAGATATAAATCTAGATCATTATCTAGATACAAATTTCCCGGAACAAATAAATCGAGCAAACAAATAAAAAAAGAAAGTATATAAGAGAATATATAGCAGAAAACTTGACTCGTTTATTCCGCGTATCAGCCATTTCTAGAGGACAAATATATTCATCTCATAGCGAATGAGCGAATTATTGGGCCGAGCTGGATTTGAACCAGCGTAGACATATTGCCAACGAATTTACAGTCCGTCCCCATTAACCGCTCGGGCATCGACCCAGGAAGAATCAATTCAATTTTAGGCTTATTGATAATTCATGATCAACTTCCTTTTGTAGTACCCTACCCCCAGGGGAAGTCGAATCCCCGCTGCCTCCTTGAAAGAGAGATGTCCTGAACCACTAGACGATGGGGGCCAAACTGCCTATGTTCATAGTATGAACAGTTTTTGGAAATTGTCAATATAATCTAATACTAATAATTCTAATTAAAAATGAGATTCAAAGGATCTTTCCGTCGTAATATATGTACATAGATACATTTTCTATGTATATACATAGTGACTATGTCAAGAATTGGATAAAAGTGCCCTTTTAACTCAGTGGTAGAGTAACGCCATGGTAAGGCGTAAGTCATCGGTTCAAATCCGATAAGGGGCTTTATTTTTAGTTTTTTCATAAAAGGCCATCATATTTGATGGGGAATAGAGATATTGTTTGTTGATATTTTTAAAGTAAAAAGTAAACAACTGTATGTATAAGTATAATAAGTTATACTATATTATAGTCATAGTCATAGTAGTTATAAAGTTGAACTTTTATTCATTATAATGAATAATTATAAGATAAGTCGTCTCTGGAATCACCAAATATTCCTATTTTCTATTATAGGAATCAAATCCATTGGAATGGAAAGATTCGAAATCAACAAATGAAAAAGTAAGTGGACCTGACCTATTGAATCATGACTATATCCGCTATTCTGATATTTAAATTTGATAGAAATGAAATTGGAACAGTTGACCTTTTTTTTATTTCTTTAGACTCTGCATAAATTTGTCGATATTTCCAATTTCATTTTTGT